ATTTGTATGTACGATACAAAATAAATTGAATTACTTTGGTAGAATCCTTTGAATCTGAAAAGTATCTTTTTTTGGCTCCGATTTTATTTTTATGGAATCTCAATTACAAACTAAAATTTGAAACAATCTATCTCATTCAAATTGTGCACCAAAGTTTTGTTTAATGTATTCTATGCATTCCATTAACAAGGCAAGAAGATAAAATAAAGATCAAATAAAAAAAAGTAATGGAAAAAAATTATCAATTGAATCAAGAATTCAAGCAATTTTTGAATTCGGTATGGATAAACGATCTTTCTATGTTATACTATTCAATTCTCGACGATGAATCGATTTGATAACTCAGATATTGTTATTCATGATATTGATCAGATTCGATATCATCGAGATGGAATTCATCCCATTGAATTTTGGGTGCGAAAGATTTATTATCTCTATGGGATTAAATCCCGAGTTATTACGAAGTAAAGAAAAACGAAACGATGAGATTATGGAAGTAAATATTCTTGCGTTTATTGCTACTGCCCTGTTCATTCTAGTTCCTACTGCTTTTTTACTTATAATTTACGTAAAAACTGTTAGTAAAGGCGATTAATTTGAATGAAACTTGACTTCTTTGACTTCTTAGTTCTTATCAATATCAATGATTGAAGATCAATATCAATGATTGAAGAAAAAATGAAGAAGATCGATGAAATGAGCGGACTAGAATTAGCAGTATTCTATGAGATCCGATAGTATGATAGAAAGAAAAATTTTTCTTTCTATCATACTATCCATTTTTTTTATTCTAGTGTATACAGTGTATACAGTTGTACTATAGAAAGATATAGGCTTAATTTAATATAGATATAGATTAATCTATAATATCATCCTCATATTCATATGTCTAGATATCAATTATCTGTATGTAACGTACATAACGTCCCAATTCTATTTCTTCATCTATTTGATTTGTGTTGATTCCAATTAATATGAAATAGTTGAAAGGCAGTTCTTACTCTTACTTTTTGGACTCTAATTCCTAGATTTCCGATTATTTTCAATATGAATCCCACCATCTACCGAAAGAATAAAATCAATGAAAAAGGTATTATTCATAGAATAGATTACTTTACTCGAATCGTCATTCTTTTACTTTCTTTGCCGTCCCAATCAATCCTATCCTTTTTAGAAATTTTAAATGAATAAAAAAAAAATATTTAGGTTAAAGGTTAAGTCCCACTTCTAAAAAAAAGAAAACAAATACTAAGTGCGCAATATGTGACTTGTCCAAGAAAATCTCTTAGTATGCGTAGTGCCTCGTTGGAGAACCGCTATGTCTATCTTATTTCCCATGGAAAATCCACTCAGAGAATCAATATAAGATAATAAAAGAATAGCTCCTCCGGTAGCCGGACTGTCATTCCAACTTTTTTCTGACCTTCCGGTTCTGAATCCGTAGGATACATCTCTGTTCTCATGTATACCTACACGAGATCTCGAACTTGAAAGGCAGTTCTTACTCTTACTTTTTGGACTCTAATTCCTAGATTTCCGATTATTTTCAATATGAATCCCACCATCTACCGAAAGAATAAAATCAATGAAAAAGGTATTATTCATAGAATAGATTACTTTACTCGAATCCAATATAATTTGGAAATGAAGATATGAAGATATTTTGAATTAATAAATTCAAAAATCTTTGCAGAACGGTCTATAAAACAATCGATAGAGTTTGATTTTGGAAATGAAGATATGAAGATATTTTGAATTAATAAATTCAAAAATCTTTGCAGAACGGTCTATAAAACAATCGATAGAGTTTGATTTCTCAAACTCAATTAGTAATACCCCTAAAGTCCATTTCTTCCCCATACTACGAGTGAAAGGGAAAATGTAAAGACTACCATTAAAGCAGCCCAAGCGAGACTTACTATATCCATGCGAATTATGTCCTCTATGAATATGAAGGAATTTTTCCATTATTGTTCACTAATAATAGTAGAATTGTTGACACAGAGTCAAAAAAAAGATTCTGTTCAATATATTGATGAAAAAAACCCAAAAAATCCAATTAATTCAACGAAGTTCTTATCTTATTCTTATGAGATTGCTAGTAGAATCGATAAATTTTTAGTACAAATTTGAGTACAAACAAAAAAGCCAGCAGTCCCCTTGGAAGTATCAAGGGGCCCTTTCCTCCGCGTGCTTCTGCTGGGAGCAAATTCGATAAGTTATATCAGCAAAAGAAAAGGGAATAAGATATTTTGTGTCTTTTGTTGATCAGGCGACACCCGGATTTGAACTGGGGAAAAAGGATTTGCAGTCCCCCGCCTTACCACTCGGCCATGCCGCCAAGGCAACACAAAATAGACGAAAATATTCCCACCCTTTTTTTATATTTTATTGCCATTTTATTGCCTTTTTTTATTTTTAGTTTTATTTTAGAGGGGAAAGTTTCTTTATTTTCAATTCATTTTGTATAGTATCTCAAAACACACACTATCTAAAATTT